AACGCCTCTAATTCAAAACCGAACGTGAAACTTTTGTTTCATTCGGCTCCTTTACGGAATAAATTCAGAGATGGAAGACATCAACAAAAAAAATGGACCCATACCATCTATGTCAGCCTTTCTGTATGAATACATTTAAAACACCTTGCTTTTTAGATGATCCCTATAGAAGAGGAGTATTCTAACAATCTTTTGTTTTTTCTAGTTACTTCGTTCTCTATTTCTATTTAAGAGAATCTTTAGGAAAAGAATAAAATTTCCATCGAGCTAAAAAAATGTTGATGTCTCTAGTAAACTAAAGTAATCGTTTAATAGCTATTTTGCTTCAATCTCTCCTATCCAAAACAAATAAAAAATGGAAGATTTAGTTACGATTAGAAATCAACTTTCTATATCTTTCTCCATGGATCCTTTACTCATACTCAAAAAATTTGGATTATTGATCCAATTCCAAAAAGTTATGTTTCATAATTTGTAAATTAAATTTGTCAATTTAGAATTGATTTTTTTGGATACAAATTACGATAATGTATATTTAATATTCCTCGAATCATTTGTTGAGAGGAATAAGGGAGTAAACTCCTTTAAGCAAGAAATAAAGTTTTTGCTCGGGATATGAATCAAACGAGGGATCCCTTAACTATTACGGGATCTATAGAACGAATCGCACTTTTACCACTAAACTATACCCGCTACAATGCAATTATTGCATATAAATGCACCTTTTGTCGAACAAGGGAATCAGTTATAATGAAGAACTAGGCTCATAAGCGTAATAAAAATAAGATAAAAAAAATTAGTAATAAAAATTAATTAAGAATACTATAAATAGGAGGAAATCATTAGAATGTTGACATGTTTTGTAAGGGGACCTCCTAATGAAATTAAGAAAAGAGAGCTAATTTCATTTTTTTGTTTTTGCAGAAGCTGAAGATCTTTTGTTTTGACAGATACATCTATATCTCGACAAAACTACTTAATCCATAACAAAAAATAAAATGGATTGTGTAAGAATCCACAGTTTCTTTTTTTAGATACTTTACTAGAAAAACGAAGGAGTAATAAAAAAAAATGACATTTTGATCTTAGGAATCTAAAAGTCTTTTTTTATTTATGTTTGATCATGTTTAAATAACAAGTATTTTTTTTTTTTCAAATGAAATACATTCAACTAAATCTTTGTTTTAAAAGATTCGTGGTAACAAAAAGAGCCCAGCTAAGTATTGGCATGGACAGGCTCTGGTTGTATAAAAATAAACTAAAAAAATGGAATCAATTTTATTATTATTTTCTTTTATCTCTTTTTTATTTATATTTGTTTTTCCATTCTTTATTATATAATAAAGAATGGAAAAACAAATATAAATAAAAAAGAGATAAAAGATATAAAGAGCTCTTCAAAAAAGACCAACCTTTTATTTTTTTTTTATGCAATGTAACAGAAACTTACTTCGTAATTCTTTTTTTTTAGTTGGGGAGAGATGGCTGAGTGGACTAAAGCGGCGGATTGCTAATCCGTTGTACGAATTTTTGTACCGAGGGTTCGAATCCCTCTCTTTCCGCGTTACTGACCACAATGTTTCAAATAACACAAATAAGCGTGGACATCATTATTCCAACAAAGTTGGATATGGATTTATTCTCTATTCCTAATTTTTTTATCTAATACTAAAAAGACTGGAAAAAGTAGGCAAGGAATAAAACGTTTCCTATGTCTATCATACATGAATGGAAAAAATCCTCGGATAAAAATTCTTGTTATTTTAGGTTTAAGCCTGACGAGAATAATATTCTACAACCAGCAATTCATTTATTTTCAAACCAACCCATTTACTATCTATTATTTGATTGACTAATCCTTTATATTGGAATGGATGAAGAGTCAAATGGGCTGGCAACTCGTCACGAGGGGCTGAATCAAGATCATTTTGAATCAAAGCTCTAGATTTTGGTTCATCCTTCGTTGTAATAATATCTTGGGATTTACAGCGATAACTTGGTATATTAACCATACGACCATTAACTAAAACATGTCTATGGTTAATTAATTGGCGGGCTTGAGGAATAGTCGAAACCATACCCAATCGAAAAAGTATGTTGTCCAAACGCATTTCAAGTAATTGTAGTAACACCTCACCTGTTGACCCCTTCGCTTTTCCGGCGATACGAACGTATTTAAGCAATTGTTGTTCTGTAAGACCATAATGAAAACGCAATTTTTGTTTTTCTTCTAAACGAATACGATATTGAGATTTTTTACTGGAGCGCGATTGGTTTCTAAGTTCGCTTCCGACTATAGCTGCGGGCCTTTTACTAGTTAGTCCTGGTAAAACTCCCAGACGGCGTATTTGTTTGAAACGAGGCCCTCTGTAACGTGACATAAAAACTCCTTTTGGAAATAAAAAATTTCAAAAATAGAAATTAAAACTAAACTAAATGACAAATATGATAAATCAAGGAAAATCTACTAAAATATTGTACTACAAAGAAGAATTAGATGAATACTATTAATATCCGAACCCTATTGTATATAGAAAATAAAAACGGGGACGCGGTTCTTTTCGTGATTTGTTATACAGAGATCCAACTCCCCCAATTTTTTTTATTCCTAAAAAAAAATTATATAAAAAATCAAAACAAATAGAGAAAAGCCGGCTATCGGAATCGAACCGATGACCATCGCATTACAAATGCGATGCTCTAACCTCTGAGCTAAGCGGGCTCACAAAGCCAAAATTCCGCGTACATAGGAATTTTTTAAGCTAAGCTACTAAGCTACCGGGATCTTAGTTAGTTACTGTATTTTATATTTATATTAGAGTATTTTCTATTTATATAATATTATTTATATTATTTCATTTCTAATTTTTTAATAATATTCGAATTATAAAAAAAACGTTCTAATTTCTTAGAATTTCGAATAATGAAGAATTGGATTACAGTAAACAGTAATTTATATTACACTATTCTTATACATTAAGATGAAATATGTATAATACATCGATTTCTATTCTAAATTAATAAATGGATTTTTTATATATATAAAAAAAGAATCGACCGTTCGAGTATTCCAAATTGCATTAAAAAATAATAGGGCAGGGACATATAAAAAGGATAGATATGTGGTATATTTCTAGGTATATTGAATTGCGAATACAGAAATAATAGAATCATTTTAGTTAGATTCTACCAAATATGAATATCCAATATCGATGAACGAGAATAAATAAAATAGGCGGAAACATCTTTCAATATAGGAATCGGTATCGAATCCATTCAACAGTTCTGGCATAATTCTCATAATTTAACTGAAAAAAATCCTAGTGAGAATGAGATCCCAATCTAAAAAGAGGGGGGATATGGCGAAATTGGTAGACGCTACGGACTTAATTGGATTGAGCCTTGGTATGGAAACTTACCAAGTGATAACTTTCAAATTCAGAGAAACCCTGGAATTGACAATGGGCAATCCTGAGCCAAATCCCGTTTTTTCGCAAAAACAAAGAAAAGTTCAGAAAGCGAAAATAAAAAGGATAGGTGCAGAGACTCGATGGAAGCTGTTCTAACAAACGGAGTTGACGACATTTACATTTACTTTCGCGTTGGGTTAGGAAAGGAATCCTTTCATCGAAATTTTGTAAACGATCAAGAATAAACGTATATACATATATACGTATATTTACTGAAATATTATTTCAATTGATTAATAAAATTAATAAAGACTGAAAATCTCTATTTATTGACGGAGTAATTGAATATTGATTGATCAAATCATTCATTCCATGATAATCTGATAGATCTTTTTAAGAGCTGATTAATCAGACCAGAATAAAGATAGAGTCCCATTCTACATGTCACTACCGACAACAATGAAATTTAGAGTAAGAGGAAAATCCGTCGACTTTATAAATCGTGAGGGTTCAAGTCCCTCTATCCCCAAAAGTCCGGGTTCACTCTCCAATTATTTCTCCTAAATTATCTTTTTTTTATTCGTTATGTGTCTTATTCATTCAGTCCATTCTTTGACAAATGGATCTGAGTGGAATTTTTCTTTTTTTTTTTATCACAATCACAACACAAGTCTTTGAATATGTTTATAATATATATATTAAACATACAATTTTTTTGTTTATATTATATGATAAACAAACCTACAAATGAACATCTTATCCTTGAGCAATGAGCAAGCAAGCCTCATATTAATGATTAGTACTACTGAAAAAAAAAAAAAATTAAATTTAAAAATACAAAAGTATTTTTTATTTAGTTGACATAGATTCATTGACATATATTCAAGTAATCTCTTAAAATGGAGATGCTGCGCCAAGAATGGTCGGGATAGCTCAGCTGGTAGAGCAGAGGACTGAAAATCCTCGTGTCACCAGTTCAAATCTGGTTCCTGGCACATGATTAATTTGTGTATTAGTATCTATTCCCCAAATTCATAAAAATGAATTTGGGGAATAGATACATATTTGTTAGTGGTTTAGATCATTATACATATTTATCTATCTAGGTGTAAAGAAGAGCTGTATGTTCTATGTTCGAGGTCTATTCTATGTATATTCAAATGTATATATAACGTATGTAAAAAATGAATTATTCGAGTTTGGTTCCTTTTTTTTTTCGCCCCCAAAAACAAAAATAATTAGAATCTATCTAAGGAAGTTTAGGGGCGGTAAGAGTAGAAATGTATCTCAGATTGATGTTGCTGTACACGTTACATAGTTCATGATGCAAAATTTTTTGAGTTCATCCTATCGGCTTAGCTCATCTGAAAGAAGTGAAGTATCGTTCAAATTTTAGAATCTAAATGAATCCCTACCCTCATTTTTTTAATTTATCCCATCCATCATAATAATATATAAACGAGACCTCAATTATTCTGTTTGATTTGACGTCAATTACTTTGTCTGATCTATAAGACAATGTACAGATATTTAAGGACTATCTGGGATTGTAGAAATGCGGATTAGTTTTTTCTTTTTATCATTTAGTGA